TTAGAGATAGATATTACCTACCCTTTATTTCCTCTTTCAAACAAAGTTGAAATGATTGAAGTTTTACTATTTGGAATCGTGTTAGGTCTAATTCCTATTACTTTGGCTGGATTATTCATAACTGCATATTTACAATACAGACGCGGGGATCAGTTGGACCTTTGATTAAGCAACCTCTCTTTTTTTTTGATTGACCTCCTGCGGATTAAAGCTAAGGAGGGGGTCAAATTCAGATTGTTTATCAAGTAAATAAAGCAATTTCATTGTAATTTCATTTGACCTAAGAAGAGTGGAATCACGCCCTGTAGGATTTGAACCTACGACATTGGGTTTTGGAGACCCACGTTCTACCGAAACTGAACTAAGAGCGCTTTCTTATCACAATAGATAAGATCCTAAAGAAAAGGATTCTAATTGTACTCCCAATAGATTTTGCATGGATCATAGTCTCATAAACTCAAAGATTTGGTAGGTCCAATTTTGATTGATCGCTATTGATCCTTCATTAATGTTCATAGGATACGCATTAGGTAGGGATGACAGGATTTGAACCCGTGACATTTTGTACCCAAAACAAACGCGCTACCAAGCTGCGCTACATCCCTTTTAATTGACCTACTGCTACTCTGTCATTGTAGAGAATCCGTGTCTTGTTTTCCACATCATTATTTCCTTCATTGATATCCAAACTCTCTTGTTATTTATTATTTTTGATCTCATGGATCAAATATAATTTATAATAAGATATAATAAAAAAAAAAGATTTCTTGGGAATGTTCCACAAAGAGGGAAAGGTCTTTTTTTCTCTTGTCTTGTAAGGGAAGGTCAATTTCATTTACCGGGTCTTTCTTTGTCTATCCCTTTTAGTTTTCCTTAGGAATTTCGCCTACAAATACAATTGCTCCTTAACCACATATGCATCTGATCCTATACGTATTATAAAAAAAAGGAGTATTTTCAATGCGAGATATAAAAACATATCTCTCTGTGGCACCTGTGCTAAGTACTCTATGGTTTGGGTCTTTGGCAGGTTTATTGATAGAGATCAATCGTCTATTCCCGGATGCGTTGACATTCCCCTTTTTTTCATTTTAGTTATTGACATGGGAAGGGCTTAAGAAGATTCCAGATAGAATAAATTATCTGTGACTCAGCCCTCGCTTTTTTCTTCCTTTCTTTATTTTTTTCTTTGATGTCAGTTTTTTCTTTTTTATTTTAGTATTAAAGAAAGAGAAAATGGGTATTCAATCGCATCAAAACTTGTGCTTGGGTTCGAATTCATAGAGGGGGAGCGGAAATGGGATCCGGGGCAACAAAATCATAAAAAAAAAAATACTACTATATACTATAACTGAGATTCTAAATAATTGATAGTTAGAAATCTTTGTATTACTTCTTTTTTTTTTTTTTTCGTTTCGGATCAAAATGAAAGAATTGAGTGAATCCAAAACTCAAAGGAGGTTCATGGCCAAGGGTAAAGATGTTAGAATAAGAGTGATTTTGGAATGTAAGAGTTGTGTCCGAAACGATATTAATAAGAAGTTCTCTGGAATTTCCAGATATATCACCCAAAAGAATCGACACAATACACCTAGTCGATTAGAATTGAGAAAATTCTGTCCCTATTGTTACAAACATACGCTTCATGTGGAGATAAAAAAATAATTTGAAAGAGCGCGCGTATGTACCCTCTATTCAAGAAATGGGAACAGATTCATAAAATTCAAATTCCATATAATAATCTATTTCAAATAAACCATAAACCAATCAACTCCTATTTCCGTCAAATCATAAATGAGAATTCAGAAATAGGATTTTAGAGATAAGGAATAAACCATGGATAAATCCAAGCGTTTTCTTAAATCCAAGCGATCTTTTCGTAGGCGTTTGCCCCCAATTGGATCAGGGGATCGAATTGATTATAGAAATCTGAGTTTAATTACTCGATTTATTAGTGATCAAGGAAAAATATTATCTAGACGAGTGAATAGAGTGACTTTGAAACAACAACGATTAATAACTACTTCCATAAAACAAGCTCGTATTTTATCCTCGTTACCTTTTATTAACTATAAGAAAAAATTTGATAAAAACAAGCCTATTCCTAGAAAAAATAGAACGAGAGGTCCTCGAACCAAAAAGAAAAAGGACAATTTCTCAATTGATTGAACCTAAATTCCATCCAATTCGAATCCCAACCAGGGGTTGATATTTTGTTCGAAAAATTCGAGAATTCAGATTGAATTGACACATCGTAAAATCGTAAAAAAATTATAAGAAAAAAGAAATACTTTTTTTTACTAATTTATCATAATCAGATTCATTTTTACTATAACCTTCCCGGAGCCCATTCTCCGGGGATCTCCGTTTACGTTTCAATCATTCCGGTCGATTGCTTCCAACCCTCTTACCTTACCTTAGTTACTGATCTCCTTGGCAATCATGTAAAGACAATTTGTATTTGATATAGCTATTTGTGCAAGTATTTTACGATTAAGAAGCAATTGCCTCTTGTACAGATCATTTATTAATCGACTATAACTATAGGATACCCAAATCTCCCGAATTACTGCATTTATCCGAGTGATCCATAAACGACGAAAATTTCTCTTTTGTCTGCCCCTATCCCGATGAGAAGATGCCAAAGCTCTTATGGTTTGTTGTATAATACTTCGAGTAAGTCTTGAATGAGCCCCCCGATTATTTGATGCAAAGACACGAGATTTTTTTCTACGTCTCCGTGCTATATAACCTCGTATAGTTCTGGTCATTGAATCAACTGAAACTTTGATGTGCTGAATAACTAATTGATTTCTTTTCTTTCAGTCATTTCCCCCTCGTCCATTAATAACAAAACGGATTCGTCCGATGTATAAAATAAAAATTCCAATGGCTTTTGCTACTATGACCTTCCCAACCACGATTTTTTTACGAGCATTTCACCTGAAATAAGAAATTGTATCGAGACTAGGTATGAAAAAAGAAATACTACAATTTCAATTGAGTAGTTATTTAAAGTAGAAATTCGATAGTAAAGGGAAAGGGATAAATAAATCGTGGGTTCCTTCGTTTCTATGGTTACTTCGTAAACGGTGAGGTCCTCTCTATACGCCGGAGCCCCCTTCCCGATTTAATCAATGCTATTAGTAACTTGTACAGTTCACATTCTTTGACTCTACCCATGAATTGTCCAATAATAGATCTTTTCACAATGAGATCTACCCATATAGTAACGGCATTTCATTATGAAAGTTGGCTAGGTTGCTGACCCTGTTCATCCGTTCTTGCAAGAGTGAGAGCGCTTTATTTATGCTTCTTAACTACTCAATCCCCCGCTTAATGGATACATTTGCTACCAAAGGGGAATTGCTTTTCATTTCCAATTAAGGTGATTGGATTTGCACCAATGGAAACCATAAATTTTATACACAACACAACGGGGGTTTTCTTTTTTTAGATAATGACTGGAAGAATTCCATCCTATTGATTGGTACTGGTCATTGAGACTGGGAAAATGCTTCTTTTTTTTTGTTCCAGCTCATGATCTGAACGAGTCGCACATACACCCTAATACATGTTCCTCGACGCTGAGGACATCCCCGAAGAGCGGGGGATTTTGTGACATTTTTGATTGGCTGTCTTGTGTTTCTAATAAGTTGTTTAATAGTTGGCATCTTGAATTGTATACAATACAAAAAAGGGGGCTGGTTTAGATAGATCCTAACCAGAGGGTTATTTACCTTATTTTTCTTTTAACGTTTAACGCGGTAAAAAAAGAAAAGATGTACTTTCCTTTCTGCTTCAGACATCTGCGGATCTGATCCATTTGAAGCCCTAGTGCATATAGAGTTCTAAATGCAGTAGGGTTTCAAATAAAAAAAAACTCAAAAAGAAATGTATTAGACCCACTTCCATTCAATCTTCTTTTGGTTTTGGTATTCGTTTTCGATTCTCTTTACAAGGTCATCTTGAGTGCACTTTTTGCCAATAAGATCTAAAACCCAAACAACAAAAAACACAAGAATTATGATCCAAAAAATGCGCGAGGTCAAAATAATATTTATGACCTTCGCAGCTCTGGGGATTATCCAGGTTCTCCATTGGAGGAATTGGGATAAGGCCCAAGCAAAAAAAGACTGGATAGCCCTTTCCAGAACAGGACTGAATTCTTTGTTTATGTAATTACAAAAAATATGAACCTCCCGCATAACTATGCGGATGCTTGGAAGTTTTGCCAAAAGGAGTTTCTTTTGGCATCGAGCGGTCATGTTTATCATGTTGACCTCTTTTGGTTTCAAAGTCAAAAAATGGTAAATAATAGAATTCTATATTATATATGAAATTTTGAGAATTCATTCGTGCATAAGTTTCTCTCTACTCGAAAGTTTTACCACAGAGTAGCTTCTTATGTAAAAGGCGGGTAACCCTTTTTTTTTTCCTTTTATTTTTTCTTCTTTATTATTCTTAAAAATATTTTGAATAAAAAGAAAACAGAAATAGAAAATCCTATTCTTTTTCTAATTCTTAAAAAATATATTAAGAATAAATAGAAAAGAGAAAAATACAACATAAACCTCCTAAAATAGAAAATCTAAAACGGAATTAGTAATTAGTAAGTCTATGCCATATTAAGGCCATATTAAGGTGCTGCGAAATAGAAGGATCTTATCTTATCAAGGCCATATTAAGGTGCTGCAAAATAGAAGGATCTTATCTTATCAACGTTCAAAAATGGAATTAGCAAAAAAAAAAAAAGAAAGCCATTTTGAACGTTGATTTGAAGCAGAATAAAGGATTTACCCGCGTTTCCGCTGCAGATCCTTATCTCTAGGGCCAGTTTTTGTTGTGTTTTTAGTTTTCTTCGTCATACTCGTCATACTTCCCGAGGGTGTCGTCTCCTATAATATCAATAATTCCATGAGCTTGGGCTTCTTCTGCTGACATATAAGCCATTCTTTGGATGTCGTCGTGTATAACCTGCCGGGTTTTGTGCGTATGTCGTGCATAAGCCTCTTCCATCTGGTTGCGTAAGTAAAACAACACTTCTATTTCTTTTAAAGGGTGTCTTTTGCGGATTTTTGAAAACTTACCGCGAGGTTGGCGCATCATTACCCTGATGATATAAAACAATGAAGAATTCCTCTACTTTATATCATATCTTGCACCCTCGGGCGAAGGAAAGAGATAAAAAGAATAGAGAAAATTGAACAACCGTACAGGCATTTATTCTGTATTGCATACGGCTATCCAATGGAATTTACCTTTCGTCCCTTCCAGCGCGAAAAAGAGAAAAAAAAAAATAGGATCTATCAGATCCAGATCATTAAGTGATCCATTTACCACCCTTCCTTTCGGTAGAATTCAAAAATACTATGATGGTTCTGTTGCTTTCTATTTCTATATGGAATTTAGAAGTTTTCTCGTCTGTGATTCAGCAATCCCAAAGTTTCTTTTTTTTTTTTTTAGTACTCTTTGACTTTGATAATATAAATAGGAGAAGTGAAGTGGAAAAAGAATTCTGGCGCTAAAACAAAAAATTGTGACGCTGAAATAAACTCCCGATAGATAAGAAAAAATCGGAAATCTATTTTGTCTCATACTACTCTCCCGATACAAAATCTCATGTTATGAAAAACAATAATAGTTTGTTTACTCATACCGAACTCGACGTGCCATGCTATTTTTACTCAATAATCTTTTTCATATTTCATATGGCGAAGGCATAGTCTTCTTTTTTCTATCAAATACAAATAAAAAATCATTGGCGCCAAGCGTGAGGGAATGCTATGCGTTTGGTAGGTGCTCCTCCGAATAGAATGAAACAAGCCATTCCACAGGCTTTTCCCATGCATACCGTGTATACATCTACGGGCGACGCATGCATCAAATCATAAATAGCCATTCCTTGTCGCATTAACCCGCCCGGCGAGTTTATATACAAAAAAATATCCCTGGTACTATCGTTCGTACTGAGATATGCTATGAGACCCGCAACGAGGTTACCGCTCTCTTTATTAATAGGTTTTCCTAAAAAAATGAATCTTTCTCGATGAAGTCGGGTGATTAGGACAAAATGCTATCCTTTAGGAACCGTACACGCACCTTTGAATGCATACGGTTCAAAAAATTGCAAAAAAAAATCAATATGTTGGCCTTTTTCTATTTTATTTTATAGAAGGGCTTTTTTTTTTCTACCCCCTATAAACTTATCTCGAATTACCCTCTCATTGATGTATTGTTTCATTTCCAAATTAGGACTCTGTTATTTTCTTGTTCCTGAATGGGCCTCTTCTATTTTTTTAGGTTTATGCTCTACTCCGGGTAAGGGTCCAACCGATTTTTATTTATATATATAGTACAAATGCTCCCAATACCATTTCTTTTTGATACGACTTTTTTTTTTATTCATTTCATGTCCATATTACCAAGTGAGTATTTTCTGAACGGAGCCTGGATACTTCATTTTATTGGTTCAACCAAGCCAACCATAAATTCTCTTCTATTTCTAATTGATACTATGAATATTGATCCCTCAAAGAATGGATCTAATTGCACTTCACGCTCCAAATTCTTGATAGTTTCATCAATTTTTTTGGCGAAGCAGAGGTATCTCGATCGGAGGAGAGAACGGGGAAATCCCATATGGCCCAATATGTCTGACAAGTCGCACTATAGGTCAATCCACTCCAGCTTTGGTTGCTTTTCCTTTGTTTTCTCATCTTTAGTAGGGAACTTACTAAAATCAATCCAAGGGCTAGTCGGATCATCATCACTATTGTTATCGTTTTTCCGAGGATAATTGTTAATGTTAATAAACGGATCATCATCACTATAGTTATCATTATCCCCAGGATAATTGTTAAACGGATCATCATCGCTATAGTTATCGTTATCCCCAGGATAATTGTTAGCCCTATCCCGAGGCGAATCGTTAATCAAATGAATAGGATAACAAGCCGGCTTCCTAGTCTGAGGCTTAGCCCCCCTTTTTTTTTCTTCGTCAATATCCTCACCCTCAAAAAACTCAAAAGGAACTTTTGGAACACCAACAGGCATAAATGAGAGAGAAAAGAGTCAAGTATAAGATTTCACTTTTATGTGGAAATGTCAAAATGATTTTTTTTATTGTTTTCAAAATATGAAAAAGTTCATCTAGGAAGATGAAATGAATAAGGGAAAAATCTTATGAAGGGGTCGGGTTCTTCGAACGCTAAATAAATTTCTATGCATTTGTTCATATGTTCATATTCATAGAAAATGCCCCATTGCGTATTGGTACTTATCGGGTATAGAATAGATCTGCTTTTCTTTGTTCTTACTAACAGACTAACAGAATTGTTCCATTATTACCTATTACCAACAAAAAAGAACTAGGAGCCCTTCATTCGAAATAATCCACTGAACTGAAAGGCGGAAGTCTATAGCATAGTCTTTTCCAATGCGATAAAGTTACATAGTATCTATTTTTCTTCGAAGGGGGTATTTTCATGGGTTTACCTTGGTATCGTGTTCATACCGTCGTATTGAATGATCCCGGCCGGTTGCTTGCTGTTCATATAATGCATACAGCTCTCGTTTCTGGGTGGGCGGGTTCAATGGCTCTATACGAATTAGCAGTTTTTGACCCCTCTGACCCCGTTCTTGATCCAATGTGGAGACAGGGTATGTTTGTTATACCCTTCATGACTCGTTTAGGAATAACCAATTCATGGGGCGGTTGGAATATCACAGGGGGGACTGTAACAAATCCGGGTATTTGGAGTTATGAGGGTGTGGCCGGGGCACATATTGTGTTTTCCGGCTTGTGCTTCTTGGCAGCCATCTGGCATTGGGTGTATTGGGATCTAGAAATATTTCGTGATGAACGTACGGGAAAACCCTCTTTGGATTTGCCCAAGATTTTTGGAATTCATTTATTTCTTTCAGGCTTAGCTTGTTTTGGGTTTGGTGCATTTCATGTAACAGGCTTGTATGGTCCTGGAATATGGGTGTCCGATCCTTATGGACTAACAGGAAAAGTACAATCTGTAAGTCCTGCCTGGGGCGTAGAGGGTTTTGACCCTTTTGTTTCGGGAGGTATAGCCTCTCATCATATTGCAGCGGGGACATTGGGCATATTAGCGGGCCTATTTCATCTTAGTGTCCGTCCGCCCCAACGCCTATACAAAGGATTACGTATGGGTAATATTGAAACCGTTCTTTCCAGTAGTATTGCTGCTGTCTTTTTTGCAGCTTTTGTAGTTGCTGGAACTATGTGGTATGGTTCAGCAACTACTCCCATCGAATTATTCGGCCCCACTCGTTATCAATGGGATCAGGGGTACTTCCAACAAGAAATATATCGAAGGGTTGGTGCCGGACTAGTGGAAAATCAGAGTTTCTCCGAAGCTTGGTCTAAAATTCCCGAAAAATTATCTTTTTATGATTACATTGGCAATAATCCAGCAAAAGGGGGATTATTTAGAGCGGGCTCAATGGACAGTGGGGATGGAATAGCTGTTGGGTGGTTAGGACACCCTATCTTTAGAGATAAAGAGGGGCGTGAACTTTTTGTACGTCGTATGCCTACTTTTTTTGAAACATTTCCAGTGGTTTTGGTAGATGGAGACGGAATTGTGAGAGCCGATGTGCCTTTTAGAAGGGCAGAATCTAAGTATAGTGTCGAACAAGTAGGAATCACCGTTGAGTTCTTCGGCGGCGAACTCAATGGAGTCAGTTATAGTGATCCTGCAACTGTGAAAAAATATGCTAGACGCGCTCAATTAGGTGAAATTTTTGAATTAGATCGTGCTACTTTGAAATCCGACGGTGTTTTTCGTAGCAGTCCGAGGGGTTGGTTCACTTTTGGGCATGCTTCCTTTGCTTTGCTCTTCTTTTTCGGACATATTTGGCATGGAGCTAGAACCTTATTCAGAGATGTTTTTGCTGGTATTGACCCGGATTTGGATGCTCAAGTGGAATTTGGGGCGTTCCAAAAACTTGGAGATCCAACTACAAGGAGACAGGTAGTCTGATACAAGATTGATCTGGTATCTTTCACCTGTATTGTATTTTTGTGATTTGGTTTTTCTATAGGTTACGAGAGAAATCTTGAGTTGAATTGCTGATTTTTATTTGACTCTTATCTTTATCTGGGAGATAATCCCAAACCAAATGAACAGGTGTGGAAGCTATAATTGTAAACCACGATCAAATTTATGGAAGCATTGGTTTATACATTCCTCTTAGTGTCGACTCTAGGAATCATTTTTTTCGCTATCTTTTTTCGAGAACCACCTAAGGTTCCGACTAAAAGGGCAAAATAATGTTTGATTATACTCAATTGAAGTCAAAGTAAAGAGCCTCCCACGAAACAAGGGAGGCTCTTTACTTTACTTCAACTAGTCCCCGTGTTCCTCGAATGGATCTCTTAGTTGTTGAGAGGGTTGCCCAAAAGCGGTATATAAGGCGTACCCGGTAAAACTGACAAGTAAACCAGATATAAAGATGGCGACTAGGGTTGCTGTTTCCATTATTTTATAATTTCAAGATCACAACGGATCTATGATAAGATGATTTATTTACAGTGTAATGGTATACAAAGTCAACAGATCTCAACCAATGCAATAGGATTTATGGCTACACAAACCTTTGAGGGCAATTCTCGATCTGGTCCAAGACCAAGAAAAACAGGTCTAGGGGGTTTATTGAAACCCTTGAATTCGGAATATGGTAAAGTAGCTCCTGGATGGGGAACTACCCCTTTGATGGGTGTCGCAATGGCTTTATTCGCGGTATTCTTATCTATTATTTTGGAAATTTATAACTCTTCCGTTGTATTGGATGGAATTTCAATGAACTAGGTCCATCAAAATCATGAAGTCCTCGCTTTTCGATCCAAAATTCATCACTTAGGTAGGACTAGGATTTATAGGCACTTCCGGCAGTTCGACCGCGAAATTCTTTTGTTTCGGTATTTCCGGAATATGAGTGTGTGACTTGTTATAATAGATCCTATTGA